CCAGTCAGCCACCAACTCGGTGCAGGTCACGTGACCTACAGCTCGGCCTTTTGAGGCTTCCTCTACCCACATCTCTATGTGCCCGCAGCACTTCCATATGGAGAAAGATAGGCTTACCATGTTCCATCAATAGCACCTAACCTATGCCGATTTTGGCGGACCGTGCTCCACCCCGGTGAACTCATGCGGTTCCGACGTGCCCAGAGGCCAGAGGCGAATCCGTTCACAGTCCGTAGGACCAACACCATTCGAAGGTGGGCGGCCCACCCCGCCTAGAACAGTTATGTTTGACTGGGCTTACACACATTCGCTCACTTACGCTGTCCCCCCTCAGCTCACCCTAGCCCCCGTTTGCTCTTCTAACGTAAGCTCCAAGGCTTCACACCAAGTCTTCACTGACATAATATGCATGCTTAAGTAGGGTCAGGCAGAACCGTTGTTGCCTGATGGGAACTTCCCCCATATTGCTATCAATGTCTTCATGTCGCACGACCTCTTAACATTACACCACTGAATCCCCAATCCTTTGCTTGCTGTGCAGTGACAGTACCAATATCCACTAATCGTTGTTTCCAGATACGGTTGCCGGTTGACATCTCTTCTAATTCGTCGATACGAGAAGCAAATTGTTGTGTGGAGGAATCAATATCTCGACATAAGCCAAGAGGCAGATCTTGTGCCACTCCACCTGGTCGTATGAAACTGGCATGCATCCTGGCTCCCGAGACTCTTTCATAGAATTCCAACAAGTTTTCCCGCTCCTCAAAAGCCCACAGGAACGGAGTTGATGCTCCCACATCCATAGCATGAGTAGTTAAAGCAAGTGAATGATTTGAAATTCGAGTTATTTCACGGAATAACACTCGTATATATTGAGCTCGTAATGGTACCTCGCAATTCAAAAGTCTCTCTACGGCTGAAGAATGAGCGTGTTCTTGGGCCATCGTAGAAACATAGATAGGGTCGACGACGGAACGAACAACGAAACTTTACGACAGCTTTTTCGTACACGTTCACTTGCATCACATACACAAGTGCTCTCTGAACCGTGCAATAAGGTCACCCATCACACGGCTCTCCCATTTGAGTTATCTTAGCCCCCAGCCATGCTATTCAAGTAGAAAGTAAGGTAACAACTAGTATTGAAAGCTGGTCGCCTTTGGAAGCGTTCGCTGGTAACCAAAGCGTATCGTTCCCGCAACCACTTTTGTACTTTGTTTATAGCTTTTTTAGTTTATGCAATAGAAGGGGGCTTGCGCTTGAATTGAAGTAGCGCTTTTGGAATATGAGTAGGGCTCCTAGGTGGCGCGTTCGTGGAGGCAACCCGAAGGAAGAGCAAAAAGAAGGTTGGGTGCTTGTGGGGCAAGGCCACCCGGCCTCGAATAGGAGGGGGCTTAGCTCTGGATCCTCCCTGCTTGCAGAAATGAATGGATCAGAAGGGGGCTGGATTCTCTATTTCCGGGCCGGAGGTGAAGGCCATAAGAGAAGATTACCCTCCCGCTAAGGAAGAGGGGAAAAAGGCGCTGTCATCTATCTCGACCAGTTTCCCGAGGCGTTGGAAATCCAGACCGGCTCAGAGAATCACTGGTGCTATTTAGCCCTTCGTTTCGACAACAAAGAAGTCATCTTTGACGATTTCCCTGCCGAGCCGCCTCTCTTCGCCATTCGATGCCTCTGCCTTCCCTTTCTATAACATAGCCAAGCGCCCTCCTTTACAATCACTAAGAAAAAAGAAATACCAATCAAAGCCCTATCATATCAGTACGTCTCTGTTATTTTTCCGCCCCAGGGGACTTTACTCGACCCATTCCCCAGTCTCCCGCACTGCTCAAGTAAGTGTGCGACTCCGTATGAGGACCTCCTTCCCTTCTGCCCACTCTCCGTTCACACGGTTCTCAAAGCAGAGGAGGAAGGGTGGGCAGCAGGTACCACGAGCCCTCTGTCCCACACATCTATCCAGAAGCAAGTGTAGTTCACCGGTTCCACCGAATGCTCCTATCTGTCGGCAAAGATCGTGTGAGTGTGCAGTTATGCTTCGGATGCTTCGACATAGAATAGATCGACCCAGTTCCCGTTCTTTTCCGGTGCACTCGCTTTATATCTCCGACACACAAGGAAGGACGCGGTGGGAAGGAAGGAGCCCTAGCCTCTGTCCGGCCGATCATTCCGCTGGCATCTCGCATTCACGCCCCCGTTTGACTGCCGCTCGGGGATGTAGTTGTAGATACGTTAGTCTTAGTGGGTCGTTGGCTCCACTTGTTATCTCCTTCTACGACATGCTGTTGTCGTCGCCATATTCCATATGTCACTTAGTCATCTCTGCCTCGCTGCGGGTCAGCACCTCCGAAAGAAACGGAGGACTTCATTCAGTGACCCCGCGATCGCCCTCTGAACGATCAGAATAAGGTAAAGCTTGAAGATAAGTTTTGTACTCTATTAATTTCTCGGTCCCTCTAGTCGGGTGGGCGCCGGCCGGTCTTTCGACCAGATCCCCCTAAAAACCGTACGTGCGGGTCTCCCCGCATGCGGCTCACGCCATTCGAGGTGGCCCAGCCCAGCATTCATTCTCAAATCCTGTAGTGAAATTGAGACTGCTCGACTTCGGAAGCAAATTCGCGTGTAGGCAGCGCTGTCTGTCGTACCGTTGACTCTATCTATTCATTGAATTTGCTTGATTCCATTTTGATATAGGCTCGCTCCCTCTTTTTCCAAGAATTCATGCACTTCCCTTTACTCCACTTCTTTATCTTTAATAGGTTTATAGTCCAAAGCCTTCCATTTCCGTCAAATGACCCGGCCTCCCCTGGCTCTTCCACCGTCCGGGCTCCCTTTCCTCCCTATGCTCCCCCGGCGCAGGCCTACCACGCTTCGCGCCTGCGGCGTTTTCGCCAGACGGTCTTTGCCAGTAGTGCCATCCTCCCCGCTGGCTGTATGGGCGGGTTGTCCCTCGCTGCTGCGTTCTGTTAGGCTATGGATTACAGGAACAAATGTAGTTGAATGGAATAGCAGGCGGGTTACACGTTCCACTGTGCCGAGATTTGAGGTGCAGGTGGTGATGATCACCCCGGGGTATGCGCTAGCGCCCTTGACAGGCACTCCAGAACCCGCCAACGCTCGTGAAAACCCGGGTCGGTCGGTCCTCCATTCATCCGACCGGAGGTGTGGATAACGAGGCCACCTTCACAACCTTCTCCCTTCTGTCCTTATGTTGTAGTAAGGTAGGGCGGTTCGCTTGAGTTGCTCAACCGCCCCTTAGCCCGGTGCTCATGACGCGCTACGGAACCTCCACCGTGCCGGGGGACCAAGCAGGGCATAGCTAGCGGCATAGGAGCCGACTTGGCATCAGCGGCTTCGTGCCGCACTGGAGTGATCCAATATGTGGTTCCGCACGTTCCACCACTTCTCCGTTCATTTCCAATACTGATCGTGAAACACCATGAGCAGCAGGATGTTGAGGTCCGAAATTCGAAGTGAAATTTTTGATTTGCCCGTTCCTAGTCGTCATGGGAAAGAAAGGCAGAAAGAAGAAAGAAATGATTCCCTTTTTTCTTGTCCAATACCACCAGTACCAGAAATGCATCTCCTTCGCCCGCGCGAGATACTTATTGAACCCGAAAAGAAGGGAGAAAGATGCCCACCATCCTCTGTAACTCAAACCCACCATCTTCCGTAACTCAAACCAACTTGCCCTTCCCCAAACCGTACCTTCGATCCGAGCTCAATCGTCATTTAAAATAATATTATAGCGACGAAAGAGAATAGTATGGTTATGAATTGCCCGCAGAACGCGCCTATAAGGAACGCTTTCGCGGGTTCCAAGCGTTCCCCGCGTCACACCAGGCGATGACAGGCTGTAAAATGCCTCCCGCTATTATCAATACAAAAAAGCAGAACCAGAAGAGCAAGGGAGAACTATAGTAAAGCCGTAAATCAGACCGCGATCTGAAGACAAGAATCGTCGATACGATTAAAGAAAGCAGGATACACCTAAGATCATGGTGTAATCCCATGAAAAACGAATACATATTGAAGCGAAAGCACGAAGCGGAGCGAAGTAAAGTCTTCAAAAATACTGAATCCCATTCTGTTGGAGCAATTGTGAGGAATAGCCATTCTAGAGCATCTATAGAACTCATCCACTCCCCCAATTTTGCTAGTATAAAAGATAGAAATATCATAATATAATTCAAATGTTAACATCCTAACCATAAATTCAAATGTTAACATCCTAACCAAGGCTTTCTTTGCCTTGTTTACATCAGGGGCTCTGGGACTCGAACCCAATTCTTTCCGCGACCCCCCCTAGAGAGCAAACTTTTCTCTTCTCTTTTCTACGATCATTTCTGCTTCGCTACTTTTCTACTATACAGCTACGCTACGATCTTTCTTCTCTTATGAAATTTCTGGTGACGGTACACTTCACTTCATTGCACTACACTCTACTCTCCATTCTTGCTGAAGCCTCTTGCCATCCGGGTTCCACGGCATGAAGAAGTTCATTGATCATGATTTTTGGTTGAGATAAAGAAAATCCCTCCTTAAGTCCGTCAAGCCTGTAGGAGTAGTGAATAAATATAGAGAGTTTTGTTGTGGAAAAAAGAAAAAGAAAACCACTACTCACCAGTTTCGAATCAAACAAGTATCAACAACAGCCCCTTCTTTGCTTTTCTGATTTCATTCTGGAAGTACCGTAGGCACCTTATCTATGCAATAATGAACTCGCTCTTCAAGACAGATTCGTGAACGGTCAATCTACGCCATGGAAGTTTCATTTCTGAATGACTTGTCTTCCTTGATGTTGTGGCATTGGATTAGTATAGATCCCCATTCAGTGACATTGGCGGCTTTAAGGTATGCCTTAACTTCGTTCCAATTGAGAAGTCTAGATGACATCACGCAAAGTATGACACTCTTCGATGGTACGGCCTGCGTATCGGTGAAATGGACAGAAGAATAGTCGAGACCAGGAGGCCAGGGGAGTGTTTTATCTCTGGGCAGAGAAAGGGTTTTACAGGGCAGAAGGTGGAGAAGGCTGGGCCGTAGCTACTATACTATGATAAAAGTATGACCATCTGGGATAGATCTTTCCGATGATATCCATGGCCCACCCTCGAAATGTCCAAGGCTTTATAATCGGGTATAACTCGGAAGCCGGCTTGTGCTGGATTCCTGCATACCTCTGGCAGGCATCGCAGCTCTTAGCATGTGCTATGTAATCTGCAAGGACCGTAGGCCAGTAGTGGCCATGTCTCCGGATCTCTTTCTTTTTCAACTCTTTCCCGTCACGCAAGAAGATTTTCTTGCACAAACCTAGTAGTTATTTGTCCTGCCGATCTTGGGTGAACTGATGACACTGATGCTCCAAGACCAAGAGTTTTCACAGCCAAAGCTATTGAATCCCGAATTCTAGCTTTCTGCTCTTCAAGAGTAAGATTGGTTCTTAGAGCTAGGAGTTGCCTTTCACAGTGAGATAGCCGTCTATTCAGGTAGGAAGTAATGAAAGAATGGATTGAAGCCGATCTTAATAAAGATGGACCACTGGCCGCCCGAGGCCTAATCTCTTTCACTGAAGCTTAGCCCTTATTTTGAGGCATAAAAAGTTTCAATTGAGAGTACACTCCGAGGATGAAAGGAGAACTGATATCGAATGAGAGATAAAGGACGGATGAAACGAAAAGGAAAGAACGGAAAAAAGAAGAGCTGCAAGACCAGATACCAGAGAATCAACCAAAACTGGGAAATCAAAGAAGCAGAAGAAAGAAGCTCGACCAGGGGTTTCAAACGAAACTGATTGACAACCAAGAGATGATTTTCCTCAACAGGAAGAGAATGAGGTAGCTCAGTAGCAGCGAGAGAGGAGTCTACTAAACTCAGTCATATACCCTCGGATATAGTTCGTATTCTACTCTTCGATCTATCTTCCGGTTAAGATAAGGAAAGCGGGGAATCTATTAAACGAATAAGTGTGCAGTATTTCATTATTCTCTGAACTTCTTTAAAGCATCAAGTAAGTCAACTTTTTTCTTCTTCCTAGCAGCTAGCATCTCTGGGCTACCCGATCCATCAGTAAACGAAAGGTCGAAAGTCGAAGTTTCCCGACCATTGAGATCTTACTTTGATTTTGATACGGAAAATCTCTAACCATAGAAATCAGAAATACGACTTGATGCCCCGAGTCAAAAACTAATTGATTTCGTAGTTGAAAAACAGCCATCTCAGTATAACCTGCTTCAGTTGCTTTGTGCTCTTCTCTTCTTCCTGACCCTGAAATGCGGGAAGGTAGTCTATGTTAACCTGGAAACTCCGCCTCTGTGAGCCTTTTTTCCTTCTGGTCTAGTGGTGCTATGCCTTCTCATATATCAATCGAATGTTAGACCTCATCTCATCAAGAAATAGCATAGACTCACCCTTAAGACTATCAGTTCCTTGCTTTCGTGCTTGATGGAAGATAGGTGTCAGGCTCATAAGGTTTATCCTATAATAAAGAAAAGAAGGTGAAAACTCATCATCAAGGCGGTTTTCTTTCTAGTTCTACTGTCGAAGAACTCAATTGCTTAATCTAAGATGTAAGATTGAATGTAAATGCTAGAAGTTCATACAGCAGTCACCAAAGCAGCTCCCTCTATGTCAATATCATGAAATGCAGCTCGTGTAAATCGACTGTTATAACTCATCTACTCATGTACTCTAGCTTCGCTAATGAGATAGGGGAAAGCGAATCAATGAAATGAGAAGCCCGTGCTTCCTTACTCTGACATGGCATGGAATAGAGGTTCCACCTAAGACATGAATTTCATTCCACTCCGCTGCAAACCTTGTCAATTGTTCTGCTCTCATCAAAATGGCTTGAACCGCCTTTCGCTAACCTATTGGGTAACCTCATGCTGGGAGTGCCCTTTCTTGCTTGTCAGCCGTTGTGCTACCACTCCTATGATCCTTCTTCTATAAGTTCCGCTCTTTCAACTCCTAAAGCTTCTGCTTCATCAAATCAAAGAAAGTTTTCGGGGACGAAGGTGAGAAATCATACATGAATGCTGCTTCCAACCAAGATGCTGTTCTCTCTCTACACTGCATTGCTCCTTCTTCTGATCTTTCTTGCCTTATAGAACTGACCTTTGTCCCCTCCTTCCGGTTTTCACTCACTTAAAGTCCATTCCTTGCTCTTGCCTAGTTCTAGGCTTAGACGAAAGAGCTCATTCATAGATTCCATCTTTCTAGCATTTCATGTCTTTCTTCCTTCAACTCTAATTCATGCCATGAATTGTTAAGTCCTTCTATACTATCATAGCTATTGCTTCTCACCTCCCCTATCGCTTACCGTTAACTGCTACTACAGCTCCCAAAGAGATTTTCCCGCTAAAGAAAAGCTGGAAATCGCATCGATACTGTCTTTGATTCTATCCTCTTGGGCATTCCCCTTTCTGCTCTTTATAGTTACTCAAACCATGAATGTGAAGTCCTGCGCTCCTAAACTAGCCCCTACCTTTGTGGATGTATAGATGGATCTATAATCTGCGACAGCCAAAGCCGATCCTTCAACCAGTACTGCTTCTCATGATTCTCAGTTGAGGGTGGGTTGACCCGGACGAACCTTCCAACAAGCAGAATAGAAGGTGACCACAAAGCCATCTCTGTGGGAGGCTGCTACCCATAACCCGGCATTGGAAAGAAAAGCGGCGGACAACCGACTGAACTGGGGAGCCTAAACGGCATTGAGGATGAGTCCACCGGTCGGCAATTCTATCTACAGGTGCTTTCATTATGGATCGGTCGACTTGTCACGATTGATTGCTCACACACAATTAGGTTAGGCAGGCTTGGGGAGGTGATCTGAATCGCTATCGATAGGGCTTATTTGCTGACCGTAACGAACCCCCTAAAAAGAGCGGGGAGACCTTTGACCTGGGCTGGGGAGGGCGCTTTGCTTTAGAACTTTAGTTCGTAACAAGGCTCGAAGACCTCCGGCTGGATGATCAGGTAGGGCATTACGGCGTGGGTGGGATTAGCAGTGTATTCTTGTCAACTCACATAGTCGCACCTACCAGCACAACAAGACGACTACCCCCTGCACGCCACTAAACGGCGCTATTTAACGCTTTGGTTCGCCCAATACAAGAACTACAGCCCAAGCTTAAGGCTAAAGCCGTGGACTACGCCCCCGTGAGAGCCCTCTATTTGACTAACGTACTCCTTTTCCCCCCATACCTTCACTGGGAATGATTGACCTTCGGATTCAAATAATAGCGCATCGCATAATGTAAGTACTCCTTCCCATTTCTTCTTTTATGATTTTATCTACTTGAAATGCTTACAGCTAAGTGCGGAGAAGGTACCCAGGGGACCAAACGAAACGGCACTGAAGGGTCTTCAACTAAAGCTTCGCCAGTACTGAAAGACGTGACTTCAGGAGTGGATTTCGGAAGGAAAGACTTCGTTTACTTCCTGCAAATTCTTATGTAAGAACTAGTAGAAAGAAAGGAATTTTGAACTAAATAAGGCAGCATTGATAGACCGTTGAATGAGAATGCTTGAGTGGGAATCGTCTTAGCAACTGGCTATAGACATGACTAAAAGCCGCCGGGAGAGGAGAGACAATCTTTAAAGCAAGCCCTAATTCTTTTTCATCTCCTCGGGCAAGACCAATTATAAGTCGACGTCTTAACCTGACTTCCTAAGCTCAGTTGATTGTTGAAGCAGTAGCTCTGGATCGAGAGCAGGATGCTTACCGTGGGTATTATGAAAAGGGGAAAGGCTTTTTTTATAGAGAGAGGTATAGGAGAATGGAAGACCAAAGAGACCCAACTCATATCGTACCAAGAACTTGCCATTGACCTGATCAAGCGCTTTAGGGAGATCCCCTTCACCCATGTTCCGAGAATAGAAAATAGCTTGGCTGACTCGCCAGCCCTTATGGAATTCATACTCAGCCGCTCTAGTACACATGCTAGTACACCGAAGCACAGAGTCGCTTGTCATCGACATCCGAGCCACAGAGAGCCCTTCCGCCGAACGGGACTCATTTCTCTTCTTGGATGAAGACTATCGGGAGTTGGAACATGATGAACTATCACCAGTCAAGACGAGGAAGATTACGAGGACGATGGGACCCATGGTATTATTCTTTCTACAATTACCTCAAGACGGGTTCATACCGGAGTACGCCACTCGTGGTCGAGAGCCGGAACTTTCCCGACGATTTGTGATCTTGGGAGATGTCCTTTACAAAAGGTCACTCGCCCTTCCGAAATAAGGAGCACACATTGTTGAACAAGCTCATTCAAGTGGGTGCGGAGGACACGTCAACAGCCAAATGCTTGCCAAGAAAATCATGAGGCAAGGCCCCTATGAAAAGAAAAGTAAGGGTGTCAAGAGATGTCAGAAATGTCAACTCCTTTGATTTGATGGAATTTTCTTTCAAAATGCTGCATCATGTCGAAAGTCAAAAGTGAACCAACACTGGGATCTGATCATAGCCGCCGTGAAGTGTTTGGATGCAAAGGCGATGGTTTTTAGATTCGGCAAACATGAGATGTGTCCTGCACGAAGTACATCGAATTTTGGAGATATCCCGTAATGTCCTTTTTGTACCTAGATAAGGACGACCTCGAGAGAGCAGACGACCAGTAGAGTAGGTGCTCCATCTCGTTCCTGCTGCGTAGGTCTAAGGTAATTCACAGTGCTAGCAGATCAGAAGTAAGGAAGTGGGCCCTCACCCTTCTCTAATAGGGGCCTATAGAACGGGAATGTTCATCCTCTCTTAAAGTCCGTTATGGATTTCAAGTCGGGAATAGAGCTGTGACTTATTCGGCGCTATATCACAATTCATTCATTCTCGGGCATAGCTGTTCACGAAACGTGGCATGGGACATCTGTCGGCGGCGGGTTAATTCCGAGCGAGAGGTCAAACCAATCCCATTCATCCTGGTCTGATCCGAACGGTGAATGAATTGATCCATTGTTCTATGCCCTAATTCTTAGTTCATTTTTTCCTACTCGGACCCGCCGTACTTCCTTTGACTACTCCTGATATATAGTGGAAACATTTTGTTATGGTGGAGAGTGGGGAGTGAAAACACCAATGCAACAGAGAACGACCACATGAATCGGAATCCGCTTAACTTATTAAGACAGACGACCGAGAAAGAAAGGCTCCGCGTTCTCCAAGTGGTTGATCTTAGCTTAGCGTGCTAGCCGCTGCTTCATTTCGTATAGTGATAACGCTTTCTCTTTCTTAGCGCTCCGCCCCCTTGTATAGTAAGGGGAACTTTGGTTGCGCGGCTTTCTCTTATACTTATAGGGGTCTATTTTCTCTGACTTGACTCAGCTTGACCTACTTGACTCAGCGGTTAGAGTATCGCTTTCATACGGCGAGAGTCATTGGTTCAAATCCAATAGTAGGTAAAACCGACCGAAAGCCCCGCTTTTGCCAGCATGACAGCAAGCACGGACTGGCAGCAAGGAGTCAACTGAATGACCAAAGCATCGGTTGCTTCCACTTGTGGCCTTCTTCGAGCGCCTTGACACCTTAATATCAACTCACCCCCCTCTTCCACAAGTAGGTGGAGACCAGGAGAGCCGGAAACCCCAACGGGAACCCTTCACCGCGCCACACGATTCTTTCGCGAAGCGCTCTCTCAGATGTTTCCACTCCTGCCCCCGCAAGCGAAGAGGTTTCAAGATACCAGTCGACCGAGTGAAAGTGAACAGCTCCGAGCAAATCTTCTAGAGAGCGTACCCTTAGTTTCTTTCTCTCTTCTAAAAAGAACTCAAAAAAGATTTTTCGACTCAATCAAAGTACATTTTCCAGCCCCTTTTTATCTCGATCTGCATCACTTCTTCATCTGGTAAGTCTGTTGCCAGAGGTGAATCATCGGGGATAGGATGTGCTGCGAGGAAGTCAGCCAAGATGGTTCCATAGATGGGTACAGAATAGAATCCGTCCTTAGGTACCTGAGACAGATGTCGAGAGCCATCACATAAGGAAGATATTGATAAATAAGCTTCGAGGGCACTCCGGCCGGTGCTTGCTTCCTCAAGTCGGGTATCCGTATCGGTGGCTGTTGGCAATTTCGTGAATGGAGGAAAGACTTAATAGGAACCCCCTGCCGACGTCAATCCGATACCTTTTTTCTCGTTTTTTCATTGATTTTATTGCTTTATTTCCACTATGAACATGGAAGGGAAAAGGTACCACTGAACACAAACTGAATCTCTCTTTTTTAGCTGAAAAACATTTTTGAAGAATTTAGGATGTTTAAAGAAGAGTTTGATATTCCAGGTTTTTCGAGATAGGTTCCAGTATTACATATGGTTTATATAATGTTAGTAGTTAAGGCTTTGTTAAGAAGTTTCTTTCTTTAAGGAGTTATGGCATTTGAGTTGAGTTACTAATACTAATAAGGTATCTTAGGAGCAATGCAGTGTAGAGAGAGAATAGCAGTCTAGGGAGGGAGTCGCTGTCTATAAATAGAATATGAGAGTGAGATCAGAGTAGGACCTGTTAGAATCATACCGAAGCCATCCCCATGTCATACCCGAACTCACCTAAAATGGCGTAGAAGGGCAAATCTACCTAGTCAAAACTCTTGTTTAGGAGCCCCTGAATTCAATTCGCCTTCACTCATATCATAGGGTTGTGTTCAGTACGATCTTTAGCCTTTCTTCGTAAGAACTGAAATAAAGACGGTGCTCAAGTCAGAAATGCGATCTTCTAGGGCAGGAATTCTTATATGCCTGAAATCCCTCTCATTTTGTCAATAAGGGAGAGGTTGGGAGATAGCTCTTAGCCTGTTGGTTGCTTGCCTGTGACTTGACTTCCTCGTACTCCTTCTCCTAGAAAGCGACTTCTTTCATTCCTCGACAGCTAGGTCTTTGCCGACTCTTAGCTTTCCAGGCGGGTGACTCACTCATAGGTAGCACTATCCGATGCTTTGACTCCTTCTTTTAGTAGTTCCTTTGAAGCTAGTAACTAGAATATAGGACCCGCGGGCTCTTATTGCTAAAACCTGTTGTAGAGTTGATCAATCTCATTTGAGGGGATGCCTCTAGCAACAAGCCCCTCAGGGGCGGTAGTCTCCCTCACGGTCGACAGGTATCACTTCTCCGACTAAAAGAGAGCTTCCAAGCAGGAGAGGAGCGAAAAGCCTATCGCTTTCAAGTCGAAGGCGGGAGATGAGCGGAAAGTCTTCAAACGAGCCCTCTACTGTCAAAACTCTCGGATCTCTTTCCCTGAAGCCTCCTATCAAGTAAGGCGTGTAAGTCAACTTTCTATTGAATGGGGCGAGGAGGGCAACTACTGAAGGGCGATCTCGGCTGAAAGCAAGCTTGATTAGGGGGCTTAGTACGAAGACTAGGAATGGGATCGATCGGAGAGACTTCTTTGATCTTTTGGAAGCACAGCTAACCTAAGCGGGGGCAGAATCAATGACCCAAGGTTTGGGAGTCAAGGAACTGGAAGACAGACACGCGGTGGACTGACCTCTTTAGGCAAGAGAGGCATT